ATGACTCGAAATCCTTTTCATCTTGTAGAATTCAGCCCATGACCTTTAATTGGATCATTAGGTGCTATATTTTTAACCGTAGGGATAACTTCCTGATTTCACAACCAATATATATATACATTTACTATTGGGTTATTTTTAATTATAATAACAATAATTCAATGATGACGAGATATTATCCGAGAAAGCACTTTTCAGGGATTTCATACCATAAAAGTATCTTCGGGTATACGAATAGGTATAATTCTGTTTATTACTTCAGAAGTCTGTTTTTTCTTTGCTTTTTTTTGAGCCTATTTTCATAGTAGTTTAGCCCCAAATATAGAACTAGGTGCCTGTTGACCTCCTATTTATATTAATCCTTTAAATCCATTTCAAGTACCTTTATTAAATACAGCCATTTTATTAGCTTCCGGTGTTACAGTAACCTGAGCCCACCATTCTCTAATCTTAGGTCATTATAAAGAATCTATTCAATCTATAATTATAACAATTATGTTAGGTATATATTTTACCGTACTCCAAGCAGAGGAGTATATAGAAGCTTCTTTTTCCATTTCAGATAGAGTATATGGAGCTACCTTTTTTGTGGCCACAGGATTTCACGGATTACATGTAATCATTGGATCTTTATTCCTAATCACCTGTCTTATGCGAATCTTATACCACCATTTTTCTACTAATCATCATTTTGGGTTCGAAGCAGCAGCCTGATATTGACATTTTGTAGACGTAGTATGATTAATTCTTTACACCTGTATCTACTGATGGGGATCCTAAGGTATTATACTTTATAATAGAAGAAATGATTTGCAATCATAAAGAAAGACTAAATCTTTTATACCACAGTGAAAAGCCAAATCAGAGGCATTTAACTGTTAATTAAAAAATTGTAATTTATTTACTTCGCTGGGACACTGCGCCGGAATGAACGGATTATATTGATGTTATAAATTATAAGGTTTCCTTCTGTGTTTATGCTAACATTCATGATATACTCCTTAATTTTATTTGCTATAAATCTATTATTACTAACCCTAGGTTTAATTATTAATAAGCGTTCCCCTAAAGACCGAGAAAAAAACTCACCTTTTGAGTGTGGTTTTGACCCTTCTGTCTATACCCGTACTCCTTTTTCTATGCGCTTCTTTCTTTTAGCGGTAATTTTTTTAATTTTTGATGTAGAAATTATCCTGCTAATACCTTTAACAATAAATATTATAAATTCAAACATACACTGGCCTTTAACAAGATCCTTAATTTTTTTAGTTATTTTACTATTAGGGCTATTCCATGAATGAAATCAAGGTTCTCTAAATTGAATAAAATAAAAAGATAATTGGGAATAAAATAAAGCTGCTAACTTTATTTTGAGCAATTCAAACTGTTCTATCTTTTATGAATAATAAATTTTTTCCGTCCAATTTTTTATTTATTTTAATTATAACTGCAGGCACTCTACTCTCTTTATCTTCCTCCCATTGATTAACTATGTGAATAGGTTTAGAACTAAACCTGATAGGATTCTTACCTTTAATAAATATTAAAGGTAAAATATTAGAAGCTGAGGCCTCTATAAAATACTTCATTATCCAAAGAATAAGATCTAGTATATTAATTTTTACTTCAATTATAATTTATAGTTACAACATATCTTGATACTCTATATTTAATAATAATATCATAAATACAATAATATTACTAACTTTAATTTTAAAGCTGGGTGGGGCCCCTATGCACTTTTGATTACCTAGGATCACTAAACAAATAACCTGAATAATTTTATTTTTAATTCTTACTTGACAAAAATTAGCCCCCTTATTTATACTAAGACTAATAAATTCTAACATCATAACAATTATATTTATTTCTATAATAACCACACTTATAGGGAGAATTATAGCACTCAACCAAACCAACCTACAAATAATTATCACATATTCATCTATTTCTCATTTAGGTTGAATATTAACAATAATTATATTAAATAGATCTTTAACTTTATTTTATTTTATTAATTATGTATTTATTTCTATTCCTTTAATACATATAATCAGATCAAAAATAGGAAACTACATATTCATACTTACCCAAAAAAATAACACAAATAATATATTTATTATTTCTTTAATTCTATCTTTAGCAGGTATGCCTCCTTTACTGGGGTTTATATCTAAACTAACTATTTTAATCCCTTTAATTAAAATAAAACTATTTATACTAACCGTAGTAATATTAACGGGTACTTTACTTAGTCTCTATTTTTATTTAAATATATCTTTAATATTAATAATTAAATCATATATAATATTCATATTACCTAAAAACAATAAAAATTATAATTCATTAATCTCTTTAAATATTATAAGTAGATTTATTATATACCCTGTAATTACTACATTTATTAATTATGCGATGATTATTCTCTACAAATCACAAAGACATTGGTACTTTATATTTTATTTTTGGTATCTGATCAGGTCTACTAGGAACCTCATTAAGACTGATAATTCGAACTGAACTGGGTAAACCCGGATCACTATTAAATGATGATCAGTTATATAATGTAGTAGTTACTGCCCACGGATTCGTTATAATTTTTTTTTTAGTTATACCTATTATAATTGGAGGTTTTGGTAATTGATTAGTGCCTTTAATATTAGGGGCCCCTGATATAGCATTCCCTCGAATAAATAATATAAGATTCTGATTATTACCACCTTCTTTAACTTTACTGTTAGCTTCCTCAGCCGTAGAAAGTGGGGCCGGTACAGGATGAACAGTCTATCCTCCTTTATCTAGTAATATTTCCCATGCAGGACCCTCTGTTGATTTAGCCATTTTTTCTTTACATTTAGCAGGAGTATCTTCAATTCTAGGGGCTATTAACTTTATCACAACTATTTTAAATATACGATGAGAAGGTCTACAAATAGAACGCTTACCTTTATTTGTATGATCCGTTTTTATTACTGCTATTTTATTACTTTTATCTTTACCCGTATTAGCCGGAGCAATTACAATATTATTAACTGACCGAAATTTTAATACCACCTTCTTTGACCCAAGTGGGGGGGGGGATCCTATTTTATACCAACACCTTTTCTGGTTCTTTGGTCACCCAGAAGTATATATTTTAATTTTACCCGCATTCGGTATTATTTCCCATATTGTATCTCACCACTCCTTTAAAAAAGAGATTTTCGGGACTTTAGGGATAATCTACGCAATATTATCTATTGGCCTATTAGGTTTTATCGTGTGGGCTCACCATATATTTACAGTGGGTATAGATGTTGACACCCGAGCCTATTTCACCTCAGCTACTATAATTATTGCTATCCCTACCGGTATTAAAGTATTTAGTTGATTAGCTACTATTTATGGCTCCCCTATTAAATACAACACCCCAATACTGTGAGCCCTGGGATTTATTTTTTTATTTACTTTAGGGGGGCTAACAGGAATTATTTTATCAAACTCCTCTTTAGATATTATACTCCATGACACATATTACGTTGTAGCTCACTTCCATTATGTACTATCTATAGGAGCCGTATTTGCATTATTTGCTGGTTTTAATCACTGATACCCTTTAATTACCGGATTAAATCTAAACCAACAATGAGCAAAAACACATTTTATAGTAATATTCTTAGGGGTAAATTTAACTTTTTTCCCTCAACACTTTTTAGGTCTAGCAGGTATACCTCGTCGTTATTCAGATTACCCTGACTGTTACACCAAATGAAATATAGTGTCTTCTATAGGATCTATATTATCTTTAACAAGTGTATTATTTTTTATTTTTATTGTTTGGGAAAGATTAATTTCTCAACGAACAATTATTTGATCAAACCATTTAACAACCTCACTAGAATGAGATAACCGTTTACCTGTTGATTTTCACAGTATATCCGAAACAGGCGCTTTATATATTTAAATGACCTACTGAGGACAATTAGGATTCCAAGATGCTTGTTCTCCATTAATAGAACAAATTATTTTCTTTCATGACCATACTATATTTGCTATTATTGTAGTATTAACTATAGTGATATTTATATCCATCATTTTAATAACAAATAAATTTTCATGTCTTAATATCACCGAAAGTCAAAAAATTGAAACTATTTGAACAATTGCTCCGGCTATTATTTTACTTTTCTTAGCATTACCCTCTCTACGATTACTATATTTACTAGATGAAACAAATCAACCTTTAATCACAATCAAGTCTATAGGGCATCAATGGTACTGAAGATATGAATATTCAGACTTCCTAAATGTTGAATTTGACTCTTATATAGTACCAACTAATGAACTAAACCTAGGAGATTTCCGATTACTTGAGACTGACCACCACCTAATTTTACCTATAAAAACAAATACCCGAATTATTGTTTCCTCCACTGATGTTATTCATTCTTGAGCAATCCCCTCTTTAGGCTTAAAAGTAGATGCAATCCCCGGACGATTAAATCAATTAATAATATACCCAAACCGTCCTGGTATTTATTATGGCCAATGCTCAGAAATCTGCGGAGCTAACCACTCTTTTATGCCAATTACCTTAGAAATCGTTAACATAAAATATTTCGTTAAATGATTAAATACGGCGATAAATTCTTAAGAAAAGTTAGTTAATAATATATTTATAACATAAAATTGTCAATTTTAAATTACTATTATAATAGTACTTTTCTATGCCACAATTATCCCCTATCAATTGATTATTCTTATTTTCTATATTCTGATCAGCATTAATAATCAACACATCTATTATATGATGAAATACTAATAACCTTTATTTTATTAATAAAAATACAAAATCCAAAATAACTATTAACTATAAATGATAAGTTATAGTAGTTTATTAAAACCTTGGTCTTGTAAACCAAAATTAGATATTAATCTTTATAACTTTAATAATCTAAAAAATAAAGTCATAATAAATCTAAAAAAGGTCGAACTAAAAAAACCATAAACCATAAAACACTAAAAATTTGCCCAATAAACTCATAGGGATACTCAACTGGACAGCCTCCAATCCAAGTCAATAAAAAAAAACACCCGACTATTAACCAAAAATTCAATTGTATAAATAAATTATACCCACACCCACGACACCCTTTAATATGTAAAAAAGGTAAAAAAAACAACACACAAATAGATATTACCAACCTTACAACACCCCCCAATTTACTTGGAATAGACCGCAAAATAGCATAAGCAAACAAAAAATATCACTCAGGCTTAATATGTAAAGGAGTTACTAAAGGATTTGCAGAAATAAAATTTTCAGAATCACCTAAAACATTAGGAAATATTATACTAATCTCAATTAATAACAATAACAAAATTAAAAAACCAAATAGATCTTTATACCTGTAGTATTGATGAAAAGGAATTTTATCTAAATTAGAATTAATTCCTAAAGGATTATTTCTTCCGGTTTGGTGTAAAAATAAGAAATGTAACCCTACCATAGCAGCCAAAATAAAAGGTAATAAAAAATGAAAACAAAAAAATCGTCTTAAAGTAGCATTATCTACTGAAAACCCCCCTCAAATCCAATACACTACCATTTCACCAACATAAGGAATAGCAGACACCAAATTAGTAATAACAGTAGCCCCCCAAAAAGACATCTGCCCCCAAGGTAAAACATATCCCACAAAAGCTGTTCCTATAACCAAAAATAATAAAATTACTCCAATATTTCAAGTTTCCATTATTATATAGGAACCATAATAAATACCACGAGCAACATGAAAGTATAAACAAATAAAAAAAAAAGAAGCTCCATTAGCATGAATATAACGTAAAACCCAACCATAATTAACATCACGTATAATATGTACAACAGAATCAAAAGCCATTTCAACACAAGAAGTATAATGTATAGCTAAAAACAAACCACTAAAAATTTGAATTACCAAACATAACCCTAACAAAGAACCAAAATTTCACCATACAGATAAGTTTACGGGAACCGGTAAATCCACTAACCTACCATTAACAATTTTCAAAACAGGATGATTTTTACGTAATGAACTCAGCATTTATTTAAATTTAAAAACACGTAAAGGACCCTCACAATAATAACAAATCTTAACAACACTAATCAATACAAATAATAAAATAAACCCTAATAATAGATAACAAAAAAAATTATCGGATATTATAATAACTCTGGACCCCCCTATTCTCATATTTATGTAATTAAATATTATGCTACTTTTTATATCCCCTCTAATTATCTCTTTAAATACAAAAAAATTTATTAATATAAACCCAAAAAAAATACTAAAAAAATATAAAACCACTTTCCCAGAAAGAAAAATAAAATTAGGTATTAATCTAATTACATATATAAATATCACTAATATACCCCCAATAAACACTAAAAATAATAAATAACCATATCACCTAAAAATAATGATACCAATCAAAACCCTAATAAATAAAACCATTACTATTAATATAAAACCTAAACTTAAAGGTTGAATTACTATTATTGACACCCTTCTTAATGAAAACCTTATAGAAACTACAATTAATAAACTCATTCAAAAGATAGATCTTAAATCCAATTTCTAACTTCCAATGTTAATATTTTAAATAAATTATCTTTTGTTAATTTATTAAATAAACAACTGCCCTTAAAAAAATCAAAATACTTAAAACACTTGGTAAATACCTTTTTCAAATTAAATATATTAATAAATCATAACGATACCGCGGATAACTCGCACGAACCCAAATAAATAACCAAGACACCAAAACAACAAAAACACATAATCCTATACCATAAAATCTTATATATAAAATTCCCCCAAAAAACAATCCAACAACTAACACCCTTATAAACAAAATATTACTGTACTCAGCCATAAATAAAATAGCAAACCCCACACCCCCATATTCAACATTAAACCCTGAAACAAGTTCAGACTCTCCTTCTGCAAAATCAAAAGGAGCACGATGAGTCTCCGCAACACAAGATACAAATCATATAAATAATATAAAAAAATTTACAAACATGACCCAAACAAAATATTGGTATTTTATTAGTAAACTTAATCCTATACTACCTACAAAAACCAAACAACTTAATAAAATTAAAGATATTCTAACCTCATAAGAAATACTTTGAGCAACAGCACGAACCGAGCCTAATAAGGCATACTTAGAATTAGAAAATCATCCCGCTCCTATTACACTATATACCCCTAAACTTGACACGCACAAAAATAAAAGTACACTTAAACCCCCTATATTACACACAAAATAATTATTATATAAAATTCATAGCATTAACCCTAAAAACAATCTTATAAAAGGACAAACCAAAAAAGGAAGTGTGTTAATTAAAGTGGGTTTAATTAACTCCTTACTAAATAATTTAATAGCATCAGCTAAAGGTTGAGGTAAACCTATTAAACCTACTTTATTAGGGCCTTTACGTAACTGAAAATAACCTAGCCCTTTACGCTCCAATAAAGTAAAAAAAGCAACAGCCAAAAGAGCACAAATAAATGAAACAATCCCGGATAATAGTTCTACCAACATTATTAGAAGAAATATAAAACATTTCCTAATAGGATCTTAAATCCTATGCACTAACTCTGCCATCCTAATAAGCCTAAACAATAAATCTGTTTCTTTGAATTTGCAATTCAATATTTTTCACATAAACTATATAAACCTTACAAAAGAAAGAATCGAACCTTCTCCTTAAATACCAAAAATTTATGTGCACATACACCACAATGTAAAGTTTCTAAGTGAATTGAACACTTCTAAAGAATTTTCAAAATTCTCATTTCCCAGTTAAAACTTATTTAAAGACATACACACAATTCACCTTAACATCTTCAATGTTATGCTCTATATTTAAGCTATTTAAATTTAAAACAAAAAAATTTTATTTAAACAACCAATATTTAAAATAAAAAACAATATAGGATAAAAATGAAGAAATAATAATAAATATTCCCTAGAATTACTCACACAACTTCTATTTATATAACTCATTACACCTCCATGTTGAATACTAACAAATATAATTAAATTGTATAAGCCCCCTAAAAAAACTATAAATAAAATAACAAAAATAAATAAACTACTATACATATATATAGAACAAAACAGTATAATCTCTCTAATTAAGTTAATGCTGGGTGGGGCCCCTATGTTACCAATACAAAATAAGAATCACCATAAACACATAGTAGAGTTAATATTAATTAAACCCCCATAAAGATATAATCTACGACTTTTAAATTTTTCATAGATTAAATTAGCCAAACAAAACAAACCAGAAGAACAAAACCCGTGAGATACCATTATTAACATTGCCCCCTCTCACCCTCATATAAACTTACTTAGCCTCCCGGCTAATATAATCCCTATATGACCTACAGAAGAATAAGCAATTAAAGACTTAATATCACTTTGACCTACACAAATAACCGCAGTAATTACGCCCCCCCATAAACATACAATAATCAAAACTTTATTGATAAAAATATCATTAAAAAAAAACACCCTTAACAAACGTAAAATACCATAACCCCCTAGTTTCAATAAAACCCCCGCCAAAATTATAGACCCTGCAATTGGAGCCTCCACATGCGCTTTCGGCAACCATAAATGAACAGAAAATATAGGTAGTTTAACCAAAAACGCCCCTATGACACCTAAAATCCACAAAATATTTACATTATATAAAACATTTAAACAATTTAAATAATTAACTAAAACCATATTAAAAGAATTATATAAATAACCTAATATAATTAATACTAATAACAAAGGCAATGAAGCAGTAATAGTATATAATATTATGTACATCCCCGCTTGTAATCGCTCAGGTTGATAACCCCAACCAATAATTAATATTAAAGTTGGAATTAAAGAAATTTCAAAAAAAATATAAAAATACATAACATGAGAACTAATAAAAAATAAAATAACAAACAAACACAAAATAATAATAATAAAAGAAAACCTTAATTTCTTATTATTTTTAAACTTTACAGAATAGTTTCTAGCTAATATTATTAATCCTCTAATCCAAAAAGTAAGATTTATTAAAATACCCCTTATATTATCACAATATAAATAATCTATACATACAACACCCCAAACTTCTAAATTAAAAAACTTTAAAGAAAAAATACTTATTAATATTAATCATCAAAATCGAACTTCCCAAAAAAATTTTGAATTAAACAACATTAACCCTAAAAATCTAAAAATAATTCTTATAATTTATAATTTATATAGTCTTAAAGATTTAACGTAATCATTACCATGAATACGGACCATTCTTACTAATAAAGATAACCCTAAACTTGCTTCACATACACCAAAAACAACAATTACCATTATTAACCTTCAATCCCTTCTACCTAAACCCCACCTTAACATAAAAAAAGTAATAATACCTAATATTATAATTTCAAATCTTAATAAAATATTTAGAATATGTTTTCATTGAAGTAATAAAATAACAACACCCCTAACATAAATAAATATACTAAGTAATATTTCACCTCTTATAATCATCAAGATTTAAACTTATGTATTTATAAAAGACCTTGAAAGTCTTCAGTTTAGTTAACTTAAAATCTTTATAAAGTAAGATACTAATATCTTCTAAAATAAACCTAAATTATTCACATTATTCTGCCAACTTTATTCAAAACTAATTATATTTAATTATTTCCTCAATGTAAGTGAGGCACATTATTATGTTAAGTCTTGTATTTTATTTAAATACTTAAACCATTTGTTTGGAAAACAAATATACTTATTTATACTAATAAAATTATTCTTAACATATGTAATATGTTCTAAAAAATTGAAAATCTAATGTGCTATATACACTATAAGAACTTACTAATGTGAATAATTAAACTCATCCTCTAATTTAAATATTAGCTCTACAAACATTAATATTATAATTAATAATTTAATTTACTTTGGTCCTTTCGTACTAAAAGAAATATACACATTTCAAAAGATAGAAACCAACCTGGCTCACGCCGGTCTGAACTCAGATCATGTAAAGTTTTAAAAATCGAACAGATTTACCTTTAAAGCTTCTACACCTTAAGGTCACTTTAATCCAACATCGAGGTCGCAATCTTATTTTTTAATAAGAACTCTCTAAATAAATTACGCTGTTATCCCTATGGTAACTATAATATAAGCAATATAAGTATTGGTTACCTAATATATCTATTTGTTTATATTTAAGGAAGTTACCATAAAAAAATTTTTATTCCTTAATCACCCCAACTAAAATTTACATCATATTACTTTATTTATATAATAAAACCAAAATTATAAGCTCAATAGGGTCTTCTCGTCCCTTTAAAAAATACAAGCTTTTTCACTTTAAAAATTAATTTCTAATAAATAAAATAGAGACAGATTAACCTTCGTCAAACCATTCATTCCAGCCTCAAATTATAAGGCAAACTATTATGCTACCTTAGTACAGTTAAAATACCGCAGCTGTTAAAATTATATTCACCGAGCAGGTCCAACTCTTTATATATAAAATTACAAAGAGAGATGTTTTTGATAAACAGGCGAGATTAATATTTGCCGAATTCCTTTACCTTATTTTATATTATACTAACACATTAATTTATTATCCTCAATTAAAAATAAACAAATTCATAATATATATTAATACTCATATTAACATTATATCTACTCAACTATAATTTACAAGCATTTATGGCTACATTATATACTTGAAATATTACATATTTTTATTATAATCTAAATTACTTAAAAAGAAAAACACTATTAACCCTACTTTAATTATTAAATTATATAACATAATTCTACCTCTACAATATGAAGCTTATCCCCCATACAATAAACTAATATTAAATAAATAACATTAATTATATTAATACTATAACACTTAAATGTTCTAAACCAATAAACTAGCTATCATAAAAACCGATAAACATATCATTACCACCTAACACTAAATATATAACTATACAACGTTAACATAATATTTCATTAAGTAAATCTTTTCACTTCGAGACCATTTCTATTAAAAACTTATATATCATCAACCCATTATACAAAAGGTACGAACTTATAATCTACTATAAAACAAAAATAAATATATCCTTTACAGTACTTTAAACTAAACATTAAATCTATACCATTAATACTTTATAAACAAACAATTTATTTAACATATGTATATATTAACTTTTCTTAATATCACAATATTTAATTTTAAACCAGAAACAGTTTCCACTACCTCTACTGTGTTACGACTTATCTTATTTTCCAACAAGAGCGACGGGCGATATGTACGCATTATAAAACCACATTCATAAAAACCTACTAATTATTAATATTACTACCAAGTCCAACTTCATGGATAAATTACATAACCCAATCCGATTTAAAAATTATAAATTGTAGCTCACTTTATAAACCTTTTTTATTAGCTGCATTTTGACTTGACATACCAATCACCTCATTATAAAGTCTCTTATAAAATTTTTACAAAATAAACTGATGACAGCAATATACAAACTGATTTATAGTATATTCAAAAAAAAGTAAGTATAAATTGAGGATTATCAAATTAATAAGCAAACTCCCCTGGAAGGATATATAATACCGCCAAGCCTTTTAAGTTTTAAACATTCTAAATACATCTTACATATTTTTTACAAATTTTCCTGTTCACACTACTTAAGTAATAAAATTTTTAAAATAAAGAATAATAGGGTATCTAATCCTAGTCTTTCTTCTTACTTTCAAAGACTTTATATATTAGAAAAATATCATTAATAACAACCATTAAATTTTACCTACAACTAATTGCCCTTAATTAATCTAAATATACTAATAATTATTACTTTATTTTACACTACATTAATATAAACTTAAAACATTAGTATAACCGCAGATGCTGGCACCAATTTAACCACTTTTAACTTATATTAACTATATCAAACTCTCATTTATTGTATAATAATAAATACTGCGTAACTCACTTTAACCATTATAATAAAATATTAAAAATATTATTTATTACTTAATTTATATTAAACAAAATAAATAATAATATAAACAAATAAAACGATTATAATAAAAATCTAACATATATTAACCTAATAATAGCTTATATTATAACCAAAGCCAAATTAATTATATAAGAAATGATATAATCATGTATGATTTCGGCTCATATTTAGGTGTTAACACCCTTATATTTTAAACAAACATAAAAACAATAAAAAAAATAATTATATAACAATTAAAAGTAATTATCAATCAATACTCTAAAATAATAAATATAAATCGATTTATACTAAATAAACCTTGACCCCCTATAATCTCAAATCACCCTATATCAATTACTTTTAGTCTATTATTACACAAACCTTTAAATCCGTGTATCGCGGGAAAACAAATAAATCCCCCAATAAATCATATATTACTATTTATGTGATTTAATAAATTAGAATTATTAACAACTTGCCCTCTCTCTCAAAATCTAAAAGACATAACTAATCTTACAATAATTATAAAAGAAACAATTAACTTTAAACCAATAGGTAAAAAAATATTTACATTAAATAAACTAAACAAATTCTGAAAAATTAAACCTCCTCATAAGGCACCTAAAACCAATAAACTCATAGGAATAATTATTTTTACGTCCTCATCCTTAACATTAGTATATAACTCAGATCTCTCATTTCCTCAAATAATAAATAAAGAAAACCGTACCCTATATAAAACAGTTAAACACACACCTAATACCCCTATTAAAACTATAAATAAATTTATATTACCTCTAATTAATCCCTCAATAATTAAATCTTTAGAATAAAACCCAGCAAGAAAAGGTATACCACATAACGCCATATTAGCAATATTTAAAAATATACAACTAACAGGTAATAACTTAGAAACATTACCAATTTGTCGTATATCTTGTTTACCATTAAAACAATGAATAATATTACCCCCACACATAAACAATAAAGCCTTAAATATAGCATGAGTATATAAATGAAATAAAGCCATTATGGGTAAACCCAAACCCATAGATATTATCATGACACCTAACTGTCTTAGAGTTGATAAAGCAATAATTTTTTTTATATCATATTCATATAAAGCACAAACCCCTGATATAATAGTAGTTATAATAGAAATATAGACCATAAAAACATTAAATCAATAATACATACTTAAATAATTAAAAAACCGAATAAATAAAAATACTCCAGCTGTCACTAATGTAGAAGAATGAACTAAAGCAGACACAGGTGTAGGGGCAGCTATAGCCGCAGGTAATCATCTACTAAAAGGAATCTGGGCCCTTTTAGTTATACCGGCAACTATAATAAAAAAATTAACTACTTCAAACCCTGTAAACCCCCAAAAACATATGATATTTCAATGACCTAAAATAACCAACACTGAAATTGAGCCTAAAATAAAACAATCCCCTACACGATTCATCAAAACAGTTAATATGCCAGCAGCCAAAGATTTATTATTCTGGTAATAAATCACAAGACAAAAAGAAACCAAACCTAAACCATCCCAACCTAATAATAATGAAATCAACCTAGGAATAAAAATCAAAAAATTTATAGATAAAACAAAAAATATCACTGTCAAAATAAAACGATAAGAATTAATATCCCCATGTATATAAGATAAACTAAAAATTATAACACAACCAGAAATAAAACAAACCAAACCTCTAAACCTGCACCTCATTCAATCAAATAACAAATCAAAATTTACCCTTCTTCTCATACACCTAAATAATTCTCACCTTAATAAAAAACAAACATTATTTATACACAAATAAATTAATATAGCACATATAATAAAAAACCAAAAAAATAACAACAAACAAAAACATAACTCTACCCCTATTAACCTAAACATTATATAATTATCTGTAAAACCACAATCTACTATTTTATTTAAACTAATCTTACTAATAAAGGAAATTTAATTTATCCATTTTTGGGGTATGAACCCAACAGCTTATTTTTAGCTTACTTTACTTTATAAGAAAGCTTTTATACTTATTCATAGATTTACAATCTACCGACTTAAATCGACCACCTTATATATTAAGTGGCCGAGAATAAGCACTAGACTTTTAATCTAGAAAATGATTTTTATAATCCTTAATAAATGATAGTAGATATTTTTTCTTCTTTTGATGACCACAATTCAACTATATTATCAGCTCATATAATAACATGAATTATATCTCTATGATCTTTATTCTTTATTAACTCATCTTATTGAATTAATTCATCAAATATATTTAATTTTATCTCATTACCAAAACAAGCCATTAATATTCAAATTACCCGATCATACAGAATAAACCTGGGAGGATTTAGCCTATTAACTTCATCTTTATTCATTACTATTATTAATTTTAATATATTAGGCCTAATACCTTATGTTTTTAGTACCTCCAGCCACCTAGCAATAACATTAGTCCTGGCTTTACCTTTATGGCTATCCTTAATCATCTCCTCTTATATTAATAACCCCTACTCAAGACTAGCCTCAATACTACCTTTAGGGACCCCAATATTTCTAACTCCTTTCTTACCAGTAATTGAAACCCTAAGAATCCTAGTTCGCCCTATTACATTATCTATCCGATTAGCCGCTAACATTAGAGCAGGACACATTATCCTCACTTTAATTGGTGATTATTTAACCGTATCAATAATATCTTCTTCTTATATTACTTCTTTATTAATTATAATCACCCAAACAAGTTATTTCATTTTCGAAATTGGTATTGGTATTATTCAAGGATACATTTTTTCTTTATTAATCACCCTGTACACAGATGATCATCAATAA